GGGTGGGAAATAATGTTCATAGAGAACAAGGTTAATGGAGTATCATGTGAGTATTAATATTGTAGAAGAATAAAGTTGAGTGGGGTTTAGTTTTATATGTAAACTATTGAGATTCTAAAATATAAGTGTAGAGTTAATAGAATAATTGTAGTTCATTAAATGGTAAAAGATAGGAGAATGTTTAGATCTACTAACGAGAGAGTCAAGATTTTTGTATTTGTTAGAATAATAATTTTTTATTATGACGGGAGGTTATGGAAATTTTAATAATTAATTTCTGTAGAATTTTTGTATTAAATCATTATATGTCTATCAAGCATGAATGTATATAACCTGCTGGTAGTTATGCTGAGGAAACATAGTGACTAAAAAGTCCAGCTACAATTGGGTTGACTGTGTTAGGGCCTCTGACGGCCAAAGGTGAGTGGAAGCATACCCCAAAAAATAAAAATACGTTAGGCACGCCCGTGCAAGGATTGACATTTCACGGACTAAATAGGCCCAAAGCATCGTGATGCCTTATTTAAGGGGAACGAGGGGGCGATAACGCATGATATGGCCCTGAGGTAGGAACCAGATGCCAGTTATAGTTTCAGTCTAGCGACCCCCAAGGTTCATGGGCGCAGAGCGAGAAGAGAGGCATGACTCTGGCGGGTTGCTGATTTCACGGAGGTTGCTAGGTTAAGAGACCACGGATGGAAGGGGATAGTCATTTGGAACATGAAAGGTTTATGACGGAAATGGGGTATGTACCGCCAGTGAATACAATGTACTATGTGGCATTATGGTTTGTCAGGTATCGTGATTATCCATGTGTTAAGACATTTTATTGGGCTGTCCAAAGTAAATGGTTTATGTACTATGTGAGTATTGCGTACATGCTTATATGCATGGGGAGTACGTTTAATGTTGATTAAACATACTATGTCTTATAGGTGATTAATAGTATAATGTATGTGGTACATTTATTAATGTGGTCGAGCATTAATGCACGTAGTACATAGACTTTGTGTGAATTGGTAAGTAAAAGTTAATAGAAACATATGGGTTAAATAATTTGGAATTGGTCGAGATCAGGGAATAGTTTAAAATGGAATATCAGCTTTGGGAGTTGAAGGTAAGATATAGTGTCTTTTCCCTGAGAGTTGCTCTAAGAAGTGGTAAGCTTCATTTCTGGTTTACAAGACCAGGGTATTGGTTATACTATTAGGGCTTATCATTTAAGAAGCTTGTTTTCGAATAGGCTAATAGTTGGTAGGATAAGAAGAATAATTATAAAATAGAGGATTGATGCTAGTTGGCCGATAATGATAAATGGGTATTCGACTGGTTGGCCTCCGATTCAGGTGAGTGTGAATAGATCAGCTACTAAGATTCAGAATATACATTGGCTAAGTGGACGGAATATCATGCTACGTTGCTTGGATATGTGGAGGACGGGAAATAATATTAGAATAAGGATAGAGAGAACTAAGGCTAATACTCCTCCTAGTTTATTGGGAATGGATCGTAGAATGGCGTAGGCAAATAGGAAATATCACTCTGGTTTAATATGTGGTGGAGTATTAAGTGGGTTGGCAGGGGTATAATTATCTGGGTCTCCAAGGAGGTCGGGGGAAAATAGGACTAGGGTTATTAAGGCTAGAACTAGGAGGAGGATGCCTAGGATATCTTTAATGGTGTAGTACGGGTGGAATGGGATTTTGTCAGAGTCAGAGATTAGTCCGGAGGGGTTGTTGGATCCGGTCTCGTGAAGGAAGAGTAGATGAACTATAACTAACGCTGTGATAATAAATGGGAGGATGAAGTGAAATGCAAAGAATCGTGTTAGAGTGGCTTTATCTACTGAGAAGCCTCCTCAGATTCATTCTACTAATGTTGTTCCGATGTATGGAATAGCTGATAGGAGATTTGTAATGACAGTAGCACCTCAAAAGGATATTTGTCCTCATGGAAGGACGTAGCCTATGAATGCAGTGGCTATAACGGCGAATAGAAGAATTACTCCAATGTTTCATGTTTCGAAGTAGGTGTATGATCCATAGTAAAGTCCTCGGCCTACATGAAGGAATAAGCAGATAAAAAATATGGAGGCTCCGTTAGCGTGTATGTATCGGATAAGTCAACCATAGTTTACATCTCGGCAGATATGAGTGACAGATGAGAAAGCTGTTATTGTATCGGATGTATAGTGTATTGCTAGGAATAATCCAGTGAGAATTTGAATAATTAGGCAAATACCTAAGAGGGATCCAAAATTTCATCATGCAGAAATGTTGGATGGTGCAGGTAAGTCAATGAATGAGTGGTTAATAATTTTAATAAGGGGGTGGGTTTTGCGGATGTTTGTCATTAATGTTTTTATAGTTGAATTACAACGATGATTTTTCATGTCATTGGTCATGGTTAAATTCCATGTAAAAATAATGACATATATTGTTTACTTGTTAAGTATATTATTTGTGTTAGGTTTTGTAGGGTTTTCTTCAAAACCGTCACCTATTTATGGGGGATTGGGGTTGATTGTTAGTGGAGGAGTTGGATGCGGTATAGTTATGTATTTTGGAGGGTCTTTTCTTGGTTTAATAGTTTTTTTAATTTATTTAGGGGGAATATTAGTGGTGTTTGGGTATACTACTGCAATGGCGACTGAGGAGTATCCTGAAACTTGAAGTTCAAGTGTTGTTATTTGAGGTGTGCTATTGTTAGGGGTTTTAGTTGAGGTTTTAATTATTGTATTTATAGTGTTATATGGAGGGGTGGATGGTATAGTTGAGTTAGGTAATTTGGATAATTGGATAGTTAATGGTGAGGATGAGTTGGGGTTAATTCGTGAGGATTCTATAGGGGTTGCGGCAATATATAGTTGTGGAAGTTGGCTGATGGTTGTGGCGGGTTGATCATTGTTTGTAAGTATTTTTATTGTTATTGAAATTACCCGTGGAAATAGAGTGTAATGATAATTGCTAAAGTGCTAGAGATTAGGAATGATAGAAAATATAGTTTAATTAGGCCTTTTTGGCTTGAAGTTATAATTGAGGCGGATAGGTGGAAGTTAGCAGTTAATTTTGGGATGGACTTTTCTATTCATACCAGGTCTAAAAGACTTGATGCTAGTTTTTGGCTTGCGGTAAGGTTGAGATAAGGGTAGATTCGGTGTATAATGAGGGGGAAATAGCCTAATATATTAGAGAATTTAGATACATTTGAATAGAATTTTGTTTTTAAATTGAGTGTGAGTTGATTAAGTTCTATAGCGATTGTAAATCCTATTAGGGTAACGAATAGAGCTGTCAGTTTTAGGTAAAATGGTATAGTTATGACAGGTGAATTTATTGGTGGAATGTTTGATGAAAGGAGGAATCCTGCAATGATGCTGCCAATTAGAAGGCGTATAATTGAGTTTATAAGTTGTGGGTTGTTTTCATTAATAGAGATTAATGGGGAGAATCGGGGTTGTCCTATTAGAGCGAAAAAGATAATGCGTGTGCTGTAAACGGCTGTTAGGGATGTAGCAATTAGAGTAATAGATAGGGCTCAGGCGTTGGTATACGACGTGTTTATGGCTTCAATGATTAGGTCTTTTGAGTAGAATCCAGTTAGGAATGGTGTGCCTGTTAGTGCTAGGCTACCTACTATAAGTGATGATGAGGTAAAGGGTAGGGCTTTGAATAGTCCTCCTATTTTACGAATATCTTGCTCGTCGTTTAGGTTATGAATAATTGAACCTGAGCATATGAATAGTATTGCTTTGAAAAATGCGTGTGTGCAGATGTGTAGGAATGCTAAGTGGGGTTGGTTAATTCCGATTGTGACTATTATTAGTCCTAGTTGGCTTGATGTAGAGAATGCAACGATTTTTTTGATGTCGTTTTGTGTTAGAGCACAGATAGCTGTGAATAGGGTTGTAATAGCTCCTAAGCATAAAGTTAGGGTTTGAATAGTTTTGTTATGTTCTATAATGGGGTAAAATCGGATTAATAGGAAAATGCCTGCGACAACTATAGTGCTAGAGTGAAGTAGGGCTGATACGGGGGTTGGTCCTTCCATTGCGGATGGAAGTCATGGGTGCAGTCCAAATTGAGCTGATTTTCCAGTTGCTGCTAGAAGAAGTCCAATTAGAGGTAGAAGTGAAATATCTATTATGAATAGTTGTTGAAATTCTCATGAGTTAGAGTTAGTTAAAAATCAGGCTATGGCTAGGACAAATCCAATATCTCCAATACGGTTATATAGAATAGCTTGTAGGGCAGCTGTGTTAGCGTCTGTTCGGCCATATCATCAGCCGATTAGGAGAAATGATATGATTCCTACTCCTTCTCATCCGATGAATAGTTGAAATAAATTGTTGGATGTAACTAGGATTATTATAGTAATAAGAAATATAAGTAAATATTTAAAGAAGCGGTTGATGTTGGGGTCTGAGTGTATGTATCATATTGAGAATTCTATAATAGATCACGTGACGAATAATGCTACAGGTATGAAGAGTATAGAGAAATAGTCTAGTTTGAAGCTTATAGAGAGTTTAAATGTTTGGATTGTTATTCAGTGCCAATTAGAAATAATAAGTTCATAGTTTAGGTTGATAAATATTATTGTAGGAATAAGGCAGAATAGTAGGGCTAAAATAATTGAGGTTTTTACATAGTTTGGGAATTTGTTGTTTGTATTTGGATTAGAAAAAGTGAGGAGGATTGGAAAAGTTAGTGTAATAAGTGATATAAGCATAAGAGAAGAGAATATGTTTATTACTTTTATTTGGAGTTGCACCAATTTTTTGGTTCCTAAGACCAATGGATTACTTCTATCCTATAAAAGTTAAGAAAGCCGTGGGGTTAAACACGGAGGACAGGAATTAGCAGTTCTTGCATTCTTTCTTGGTAAATAAGAGGGAATAAATCTCTATTATTAGATTCACAATCTAATGTTTTGTTTAAACTATATTTACAATATAATTGTCCCAGGATGATTGAGGGTTTAATGGATAAAATGAGAAGTGGGAATATGTGAAGAAATATTAATGTGTTTTCTCGTGTAAAGGAGGGGTTAATATTGGATGTATGATATGTAAATTTTCCTCGTTGTGTTGAAATTAACATGTATAATGAATAAAGGGCGGTAATTAGTATGTTTGTTCCAGTGAGGATAATTGTGAAGTTTGATCATGTGAATGATGATAAGATAATATACAGTTCTCCAATTAAGTTAATTGTAGGTGGAAGAGCTAAGTTGGTTAGGCTAGCTAGGGTTCATCATATAGCTATTAACGGTAAGATAGATTGTAGGCCACGGGCTAGGATTATAGTTCGGCTATGGATTCGTTCATAATTGGTATTAGCAAGGCAAAATAGTATTGAGGATGTTAATCCATGGGCAATTATTAGTGCTGTAGCTCCTATAAAGCTTCAGGGAGTTTGAATTATAATAGCTACAATTACTAAGGCTATATGGCTGACTGATGAGTAAGCAATTAAAGATTTTAGGTCTGTTTGTCGTAAGCAAATAGAGCTTGTTATGATTATTCCTCATAGAGATAGTATAATGAAGGGGTAAGCTATTGTGTTTGTAATGGGGTGGAGTAGGGTTGAGATGCGAATTATGCCATATCCTCCTAGTTTTAGTAGGATAGCTGCTAGTACTATCGATCCTGCGATTGGGGCTTCTACATGGGCTTTAGGGAGTCATAGGTGGAAACCGTACAATGGTATTTTTACTATGAATGCTATAATGCATGCTAGTCATAAAATGTTATTAGATCAGGAGTAAGGTAAATTGGATGATTGATATATTGAGACAATAAAGTTTAGAGATCCATAAGATTTTTGGATGTAAATTAAAGCAATTAGAAGTGGTAGTGATCCAACTAATGTATAGAATAGAAAATATGTTCCTGCGTTTAGACGTTCAGTTTGATTTCCTCATCGTGTGATGATAATTAGGGTAGGAATTAGGGTGGCTTCAAATAAGATATAGAATATAATTAGCTCAGTGGCAGAGAATGTTATAATTAGAAATGATTGGAGGGAGATCAGTATAAGGATGTATAATTTTTTTCGGGTTAGTGTTTCCTTGGCTAGGTGTTTTTGGCTGGCTATAATTATTAGGGGTAGAAGTCATGCTGTAAGAATTAGGAGTGGTGTAGAGAGAGGGTCGGAGAAGAAGGTTATTGAGTGGGTTAGTCCTACATCATCTGTTTGATTAAGTGTTATAAGGACTATAAGGCTAATTATTAAGCTGTGAATTGATGGGTTGATTCAGATTATTGAGTTTTTAGAAAATCATGTTAGGGGAGCTAGGAGAATAGTAGGTAAGATGATTTTTAGCATTGTAGGATATTAAGGTTTTGAACATAGTCTAGTCCGTAGGTGTTTGATACTATAACTAGTAGGGCTAAACCCACTGCTGCTTCACATGCTGCGAATACTAATAAGATAATGGGAATTATAAATGATAATGAAAAGTGGAGGTTTAGGGTTAAGATAGAGCATAATACAAATATTGATAATATTATGCCTTCTAAACATAATAGTGATGATATAAGGTGAGATCGATAAATGAATATTCCTAGAAGTGATGTAGTGTAAGCTAAGAGAATGTTAAGGATAATGGCAGGCATATTTGATAATTATGAATAGATCATAGTCTAGTGAGTCGAAATCACTTGTTTTAATTAAACTAATTATCAATTCTGTTCATTCTAAGCCTTTCTGGGTTCATTCGTAGGCTAGGCCTAGGGTTAAAATGAGAATTAGAATTAGGGCTATAGTTAATATTAGTTTAATGTTATTTGTTTGGGACGCTCATGGTAGAGGTAGTAAAAGAGCAATTTCTAGGTCAAATAAGAGAAAAGTGATTGCTACAAGGAAAAATTTTATTGAGAATGGAAGGCGAGCTGATCCTATAGGGTCAAAGCCGCATTCATAGGGACTTGCCTTTTCTGAATAGATATTTAATTGGGGTAGTCAGAATGCGATTGAGATTAATAAGAGGGCGATGGAGACATTTATGAATAATGAAATTACGAGATTGATTACTCTTTCCTAGGTTTAGATCTAGGGCTAATTGATTGGAAGTCAATTGTACTAATTAATACTAAAAGAGTATGAGCCTCATCAATAAATTGATACATATAAGAATAGTCAAACTACATCTACGAAATGTCAGTATCATGCGGCTGCTTCAAATCCAAAGTGATGGTTAGATGTAAAGTGGAAATTTAGTTGACGTGCTAAACATACTAGGAGAAATGTGGATCCAATAATTACGTGGAGTCCGTGAAAGCCTGTAGCTATAAAAAATGTTGATCCATAAATTCCATCTGAGATTGTGAAAGATGTTTCTAAATATTCTGAGGCTTGAAGTAAAGTGAAATAAAGTCCTAGGGCAATTGTAATTGATAGTGCTTGAATTATGTGTTTACGGTTTCCTTCTATTAGGCTATGGTGGGCTCATGTGATTGATACTCCTGAAGCTAGTAGGACTGAGGTATTTAGAAGTGGTACTTCAAGGGGATTAAGGGGATTGATTCCAATTGGAGGTCAGCAGCTGCCAAGTTCTGGGGTGGGGGCTAGGCTAGAGTGATAAAATGCTCAGAAAAATCCCGCGAAGAAAAATACTTCTGAAATAATAAATAGGATTATTCCGTATCGTAAGCCTTTTTGGACAATTGTGGTATGGTGGCCTTGAAATGTTCCTTCACGAACTACGTCTCGTCACCATTGATATATGGTTAATATATTTGTTAATAGGCCTAGTGTGAGAAGTGTATTTGAGTTAAAGTGGAATCATATGACTAGGCCTGATGTAAGAAGTAAAGCGGATAAAGCTCCTGTTAGTGGTCAAGGGCTGGGATTGACTATATGGTAGGCATGGGTTTGGTGGGTCATTAAGTATTATCATGTAGGTATAGGCTTACTAAGAGAGTGAAGACATAAGCTTGAATTAATGCTACTGCGAATTCAAGAATTGTAAGTAGAATTAAAATAATGAATGTGATTATTGCAGTTGGGGGGCTAATTGATGTTAGTACTAAGGTGGCTCCACCAATTAAGTGTATGAGGAGGTGACCTGCTGTAATATTAGCAGTAAGTCGTACAGCAAGGGCTATAGGTTGAATAAAAAGGCTAATTGTTTCAATGATAATGAGTATGGGGATAAGAGGAATAGGGGTTCCTTGGGGAAGAAAGTGGGCTAGGGATGCTTTAGTTTTATGGCGAAAACCGGTGATTACTGCACCGGCTCATAAGGGAATTGCTATTCCTAAATTTATTGATAATTGGGTTGTTGGCGTAAAGGAGTGGGGGAGAAGTCCTAGTAAATTTGTTGATCCAATAAATATAATAAGTGAAATGAGTATTAATGATCAGGTTCGTCCTTTTTGATTGTGCATGGCCATTATTTGTTTTAGTACTAATTGAATTAGTCATTGTTGGAATGAGACTAGTCGGTTATTAATGAGTCGGTTGGAGGAAGGAAATAATATGTTTGGGAATAAGATAATAAGAACAACAATTGGGAGGCCTATTATTGTTGGGGTAATGAAAGAGGCAAATAGATTTTCGTTCATTTGTTTTCTCAAGGGGTTTTATGTTCAATTAGTTTTATGTCTTTAAGTGATGGGTTGGCAGGGTAGGAGTGGTTTGAGATTTTGAGTTGGAATATAATAAACAGAGCGAGAATTATAGATAGAATTGTGATAAATCATGTTGATGTATCTAGTTGTGGCATCTCATTATGAGGATATTGAGTTCCTAATCTTCAACTTAAAAGGTTGACGCTTAATATAGCTTCATAATGAATTTATAGTATTGATGAGGATCAGTTTTCAAAATGTTTTAGTGGTACTAGTTCGAGTACAATCGGTATAAAGCTGTGATTGGACCCACAGATTTCGGAACATTGTCCATAATATAGTCCTGGTCGTGTTGAGGTAAGTGTAGCTTGATTTAGTCGGCCTGGGATTGCGTCCGTTTTTAATCCGAGAGATGGGACGGCTCAAGAATGGAGGACATCTTCTGATGAAATTAGTATACGGATGGGTAATTCTATAGGGAGAACTACTCGATTATCTACTTCTAATAATCGTAATTCTCCAGGGCTTAAGTCTGATGTTGGGATCATGTAGGAGTCAAAGTTTAGGTCTTCATAGTCTGTATATTCGTAGCTTCAATACCATTGATGACCTATAGTTTTAACTGTTAATGATGGGTCATTAATTTCGTCTATTATATATAAAATTCGTAATGAGGGAAGAGCAATTAAGATGAGAATGATAGCAGGTAAGATAGTTCAGATAGTTTCAACTTCTTGGGCATCTATAGTGCTTGTGTGGGTAAGTTTTGTTGTTAGTATGAGGGAAATAATATACAGTACTAGGGAGCTAATTAAGAATACAATTATAAGGGTGTGGTCGTGAAAATGTAATAATTCTTCTATAATAGGTGATGTAGCATCTTGAAATCCTAATTCAAATGGATAGGCCATAAAGATATAAAGGATTTAAACCTATAAGTTAACTTTGACAAAGTTATGTAATATATTTTTACTAATATCTCATAAAGAAAGTCATAATGGTTATGGAGCTGGCTTGAAACTGGTTTTAGGAAGTTCGATTCTTTCCTTTCTTGATCTAAGCTTTAACATATGTGGGTTCTTCAAATGTATGATAAGGTGGAGGGCATCCGTGAAGTCACTCTAAATTTGTAGTTGTTAATTCTACAGTCAGAATTTCTCGTTTTGATGCGAATGCTTCTCAGATTATGAAGATTATAATTATTACAGCTGTTAGGGAGATAAAAGAGCCTATAGAGGATACGGTGTTTCATGCTGTATATGCATCAGGGTAGTCCGAATATCGTCGTGGTATTCCTGATAATCCTAGAAAGTGTTGCGGGAAGAAAGTTATATTGACTCCTACAAATATTACAGTGAAATGAATTTTAGCTCATATATCATCGAGTGTATAGCCGGTAAATAGAGGGAATCAATGAACAAATCCGCCTATGATAGCGAATACAGCTCCTATAGATAAAACGTAATGGAAATGGGCTACAACATAGTATGTATCGTGTAAAACGATGTCTAGAGAAGAGTTAGCTAGAACAATTCCTGTCAGGCCTCCTACAGTAAATAGGAAAATAAAGCCCAGGGCCCATAATATTGCTGGAGATCATTTAATATTTCCTCCATGTAAGGTTGCTAGTCAGCTGAAAACTTTAACTCCGGTAGGAATAGCAATAATTATAGTTGCGGATGTAAAGTATGCTCGAGTATCTACATCCATTCCAACTGTGAATATGTGGTGAGCTCATACAATAAATCCGAGGAAGCCAATTGATATTATGGCTCATACTATTCCTATGTAGCCGAAAGGTTCTTTTTTACCTGAGTAATAAGTTACAATATGTGAAATGATTCCAAACCCAGGGAGAATAAGAATATAAACTTCTGGGTGACCAAAGAATCAGAATAGGTGTTGATAGAGGATAGGGTCTCCACCTCCCGCGGGATCGAAGAAGGTTGTATTAAGATTACGATCGGTTAGTAATATTGTAATTCCTGCTGCTAGTACTGGGAGAGATAAAAGAAGTAAGACTGCTGTAATTAGGACTGATCATACAAATAGTGGAGTTTGATATTGGGATATTGCAGGTGGTTTTATGTTAATAATAGTTGTAATAAAATTAATTGCTCCTAAAATAGATGATACCCCAGCTAAATGTAAAGAGAAAATTGTTAAGTCTACGGAAGCTCCTGCATGTGCTAAGTTTCCAGCAAGAGGCGGATATACTGTTCAACCTGTTCCCGCACCAGCTTCAACTATTGATGAGGCTAGGAGGAGAAGAAATGATGGAGGGAGAAGTCAAAAGCTTATATTGTTTATACGTGGGAATGCTATATCAGGGGCACCAATTATTAGCGGAACTAGTCAGTTTCCAAATCCTCCAATTATAATCGGTATAACTATAAAGAAAATTATTACGAAAGCATGTGCAGTTACGATGACATTGTAAATTTGATCATCTCCTAGTAGGGCTCCAGGTTGACCTAATTCTGCTCGAATTAATAGGCTAAGTGCTGTACCAACTATTCCTGCTCAAGCACCAAATAGAAGGTATAAGGTTCCAATGTCTTTATGATTTGTTGAGAAGAGTCAACGATTGATGAACATAAGTAAGTGGTAAAATGGCTGAGCAAGCATTAGACTGTAAATCTAAAGACAGAGGTTGAATCCTCTTTTTACCAAGCCCTGAGGTGAATTATCATATTGAATTGCAAATTCAAAGGAGCAGCTTCAACTCTGCCGGGGCTTCTCCCGCCTTTTTTCCATACGGCGGGAGAAGTAGATTGAAGCCAGTTGATTAAGGCGTTTAGCTGTTAACTAAAGGTTTATGGGTTTAAATCCCATCGGTCTAGAAGTTTATGAAGCAGTTGATTAAGGGCTTAGCTTAATTAAAGTGGCTGATTTGCATTCAGTTGATGTAGGGTAGAGTCTTGCAGTCCTTAGTACAGGAATTAAGTGAGGTCACTTACTTAGAGCTTTGAAGGTTCTTGGTCTACTTAACCTAAATTCCTAGCTCAAAGATAGGAGAAGGGGTGTAAGGGGAAGGGTTATGGTAGATAGGATTACGAAAGTTGGTAAGAGGGGCGTTGGGTTTGTGTTTTCAAATTGTCATTTTATTTTAATGTTGTTAGGTGATGGGAATAGGGTTAGTGATGTTGAGTAAATGAGTCGTATATAAAAGAATAGGTTTAGTAGGGCTGTTATTGCTATAAATGTGGGTAAGATAATATTATTGTTAGACACAAGTTCTTTGATAATTATTCATTTTGGTATGAATCCAGTTAATGGGGGTAGTCCTCCTAGGGATATTAGAACAATTAGGATTGTGGAGGTTAGGAGAGGGGATTTGTTTCATGTGTTAGATAGTGATAGAGTGGTGGTGGTTTTATTATAGTTAAATAGGATAAATATGTTAAATGTTAATAAGATATAAATAATTAAGTTGAGTAGGGTTAGATTTGGATTGAATGTAATAATTGCTATTATTCATCCTATATGGGCGATTGATGAGTATGCTATGATTTTTCGGAGTTGGATTTGGTTAAGGCCTCCTCAGCCGCCTAGTATGATGGATAGAATGGCTATTGTTATGATTAGGGTGGAGTCAATGGATGGTGAAATTTGAATTATGATAGAGATTGGGGCAATTTTTTGTCATGTTAGTAGGATTAATCCTGATACGATAGGAACTCCTTGAGTTACTTCTGGAACTCATAGGTGGAATGGGGCTAGACCCATTTTTATTGATAATGCAATTGTAAATATAAGAGATGAAATTGAATTGTATGAGCTGGTCAAGGTTCATTGGCCTGTGTTTATGAAATTAATAATTGATCCTATTATTAAGATTATGGATGCGGTAGCTTGAATTAGAAAGTATTTTGATGCAGCTTCTGTTGATCGTGGGTTGGCTTTGCTAATGAGGATTGGGATGATTGCTAGTATGCTTATTTCTAGTCCTACTCAGATTAATAGCCAGTGAGTGCTGAATAGTGTAATTAGAGTTCCTGAAATTAAGGTAAGGTAAATGGTAGAGGAGGTTAGGGGATTGATTAGTACGGGAAGGATGTAAACCAACATTTTCGGGGTATGGGCCCGATAGCTTATTTAGCTGACCTTACTAGTAGAGCATGGTGTAATGGTAGCACGAAGAATTTTGAGTTCTTATGATTAGGTTCAAGTCCTGTTGTTCTAGAAATAAGAGGGTTTAAACCTCTATTATTTACTCTATCAAAGTAACTCTTTTGTCAGACATATTTCTTTAGGTGTGTGGAGGAATACATGCTATGATAATAGGTAAAGAGATGTGTCATATGCATAGAGCTAAAGTTAGGGGTAGAAAATTTTTTCATAGGAGGTGTATTAGTTGGTCGTAGCGGAATCGTGGATATGATGCTCGAATTCATAAAAATATTGATGTGAGTAGGAGAGTTTTTAAGGTGAAGCTTAATGTAAAGGTTTCTGGAGTTAGGGGATTGAATAATGCTCCTATAAATAGAATAGTTGTAAGAGCGTTTATTATGATGATATTAGTATATTCTGCTATGAAGAATAGGGCAAATGGACCTGCTGCATATTCAACGTTAAAGCCTGATACTAATTCTGATTCGCCTTCTGTTAGGTCAAAGGGCGCTCGGTTAGTTTCTGCTAGTGTGGAAATGAATCATATTATGGCTAGAGGTCATGTTGGTAGTAATAGTCATGTAGATTGTTGAGTTGTAATGAGGGATGATAGTGTAAATGAGCCGTTTATTAGTAGCACGGAAAGTAGAATGATTGCTAGAGTAACTTCATAGGAAATTGTTTGGGCTACAGCTCGTAGAGCCCCAATTAAAGCATATTTTGAATTTGAGGCTCACCCTGATCATAAAATTGCGTAGACGGCTAGGCTTGATGTGGCTAGAATAAAGAGAATTCCTATATTTATATTAATTAAGGGTTGGGGTATGGGTAAGGGAATTCATATTGTGAATGCTAGGGTTAATGCTAGTGATGGTGCAATAATGAATAGGGTAATAGATGAAGTTAAGGGTTTAAGAGGTTCTTTAATGAATAATTTTATAGCATCTGCGAAGGGTTGGAGTAGGCCGTAGGGTCCAACGACGTTTGGGCCTTTTCGGAGTTGTATATATCCTAGTATTTTGCGTTCAACAAGAGTTAGAAAAGCTATTGCTACTAAAATTGGTACAATTAGTATTAATAAGTTAATTAAAAACATGAGTGTTAAGAAGAGGAGTTGAACCTCTGATATAAAGTTTTAAGTCTTATGCAATTGCCAGGCTCTGCCATCTTAACAACCCTGTTCTAGGGTAGGGTATATAAAGATGTACTAGATTTAGATAATATCATCTATTTACTTAAGGCGTATAAGTTAAATTGGCCTTATTTCTCTTGTCCTTTCGTACTGGGAGAAATTTAATAATAGATAGAAACCGACCTGGATTTCTCCGGTCTGAACTCAGATCACGTAGGACTTTAATCGTTGAACAAACGAACCATTAATAGCGGTTACACCATTTGGATGTCCTGATCCAACATCGAGGTCGTAAACCCTAACTGTCGATATGAACTCTTGAGTAGGATTGCGCTGTTATCCCTAGGGTAACTTGTTCCGTTGATCAAGATTTTGGGTCAATTTATGAATATTAATTTAGACGGGTGTAGTCTAGATTAGAATCATTCGGAGGTTATTTTGTGCTCCGAGGTCACCCCAACCAAAATTTGTAGTCTGTAGGCAATAAGTTTGTGGCCCTATGGGTGTAATTATTTTTATGCTAGACTATAAAATTTAAGCTCCATAGGGTCTTCTCGTCTTATTAGTTTATTCCCGCCTCTTCACGGGAAGGTCAATTTCACTGATTGAGAATAAGAGACAGTTAAACCCTCGTCAAGCCATTCATACAAGTCCCTATTTAAGGAACAAGTGATTATGCTACCTTTGCACGGTCAGGATACCGCGGCCGTTAAACTTATGTCACTGGGCAGGCAGGGCCTCTAATACTTTTGATGCTAGAGGTGATGTTTTTGGTAAACAGGCGGGGTTTTTGTTTGCCGAGTTCCTTTTATTCTTTTTAATCTTTCCCTTTAGAGAAGTGCATACCGGTGTTGGGTTAACAGTAGAATTAATAATGGTTTTATATTTTGTTTAATATTATAGGACTGTTAACTATCAGTAAGTTATTTGAACTGATATAAGCTTATGCAGGGAGAATATTATTCTTATTACTTATTTTAACATTATTTCTTCTATATGTTTATAGATTAGTCCAGTTAGGGTAGTTAGGAGATCATTTATGGTAAGGGTATTAAGTTAAAATTGTTAGGTTAAGCTTTAACGCTTTTTTAATTGGTGGCTGCTTTTAGGCCAACTATGGTAATTAAAGGTGTTTACTCTCTAACTAAGGTTTTTTCCATTCTCTAAAGAGCTGTCCCTCTTTAGAATAACGCTTAAATTTATATTTGGCTTTAAATGTGGTATGCTTTAGATAAATTTAAGGTTGAACTAAAATTCTAGTCTGGACAACCAGCTATCACCAGGCTCGATAGGCTTTTCACCTCTACTTATTAGTCTTTCCACTATTTTGCTACATAGACGGATTGGCCCTAATAGGCTGCTTATAAGTAGCTCGTCTGGTTTCGGGGGTTTTGGCTTAAATTCTTTTTGTCAAGTATTTTCTAGTTAAATCATGATGCAAAAGGTATAAGGTTTAGTCTTTGCTTTGTTTTACTTTTAAGTTTTCTTTCATCTTTCCCTTGCGGTACTATCTCTATAGCTTCATTTTTAAAATTTCTATCTCCTATACTTTTATCTAGGTAAATGTTTTGTTTAGTTCGGATATTTGTTGTTAAGTTTATGATTTTATTGAGCTAGAATTGGTGTCAAAATGTTCGTATAAAAGAAATCTTTCGGGTGTAAGCCGAGTGCTTTAGATGTTAAGCTACATTTTGGTTATTCCAAGCACACTTTCCAGTATGCTTACCTTGTTACGACTTGTCTCTTCTTATATATTTAGTTTTTTGATTTATGAAATAAGTATTAGTGGATATTTGAAGAGGGTGACGGGCGGTGTGTGCGTGCTTTATTGCCCAATTCAGCTAGGCTCTCTATTCATAGCTTACTACTAAATCCGCCTTTGACTTTCAAAGTTTCATGAAAGTTATCGTTGGGAATGTTCTAGTATATAGAAAATGTAGCCCATTTCTTTCCACCTCATAGGCTACACCTTGACCTAACGTATTAGTGTACAATTCTTGTGCTTACTATGATGCCTTATTAGGGTTTGCTGAAGATGGCGGTATATAGGCTGATATTGCAAGAGGTGGTGAGGTTTATCGGGGTTTATCGATTACAGAACAGGCTCCTCTAGAGGGATGTAAAGCACCGCCAAGTCCTTTGAGTTTTAGGCTATTGCTAGTAGTACTCTGGCGAATACTCTTGTTTGTTGAGTATTTGTGTTTAGGGCTAAGCATAGTGGGGTATCTAATCCCAGTTTGTATCTTAGCTATCGTGAGTTCAGAAATTCTAAGACTACTTTCGTATACTTATTTTAATTAGTACTAGGGCTTTTTACGGCTTAGTACTGTTTTAGTCTTATTTAGGGTTTCTCTTAATCACGCTTTACGCCGTAATCCATTAACTTGGGTTAATCGTATGACCGCGGTGGCTGGCACGAAATTTACCAACCCTAATTATAGTTTAACTTAGTCAAACTTTCGCTTATTGCTTAATTTTAATTACTGCTGTTTCCCGTGGGGGTGTGGTTGAGCAAGGCGTTATGAGCTACGATATTATAGTGAGCTTGATGCCTGCACCTTTTGATCTAGGAGAGATATAGAGGGCATTCTCACCGGAGCGAGGATACTTGCATGTATAAGTTAACTAGTAGCTAATGGAAAGGCTGGGACCAAACCTTTATGTTTATGGGATTGATTCAATCCATCTAAGCATTTTCAGTGCTTTGCTTTAATGATTTAAGCTACATTAAC